AATATCTTAGAAATTTTTTTGAGAAATTTTATCACCTTTGGTCCCGAAAGGTAGATATTTGGATTTCTCGATATTTTATTTGAGAAAATAGAACCCCGGACCCAGTAAGAAATCAATTCGCAACGATAGCTCGGAGGGAGCTCATTAATTTGCGAATCCCCCTCTTCTTCCCACTCGGATTCCGAAAATGGGAGTGAATACGATGGGTCCAACTCCTCTGATGGATAAGGATCATCGATTGACTATTTGAAGTACTGCATCTCAAACCACTTTTAATCCCAAGGTTTGAGGAAGTACAATGGGTCAAACTCCTCTGATGGATAAGGATCATCGATTGATCATTTGAAGTATCTCACTTCCTTTTTTATACTTCGTAGTAAAGCCAGAACACAATATCCAGAAATTTTTCATACGATTTAATGAAATTCGCAATGCGGGAATGAACCCTATTGCAACGACGTCTTAAAAATATATTGGAATGTAGCTCGGATTCTTGATACAAGAAAGAGTCCTTATATTTATTTATACGATCATCATCGTCATCGGAATCATAGCATAGGACTCATCAGAATCATAGTCCTCATCATCTGAGGAATCGGATGATGATCCTTCATCCGACGAGTTGTTCTCCCGACTTAACTTTACTCTGAAATTCTTCAGAAATTGTGAAAATTTTTATTTGTATGGCCAACGATTGGCGGTATATTGGTTGAAGCCATAGATCAACAACATCAGTAATCTTTTTTGAAAAATGAAAAGTACCATTTACTTTGCTCCTTTTTTATTTTTATCAAAAAATTTCTAATTATATATGAGAAAATCAATTATTTTTTAGATCATTATTCTAGAACAGAATTTGATAAAAGAAGCTTTTTTGCAATAGAAACAAAGATGGAGAAAGAGTTACCTCTTGCTAACGCAAAGCCTTTATTTAATGAAATTCTTTATTCTTTCATTAAGAACTAATCCAATCTCCCCAAGTAGGATTCGAACCTACGACCAATCAGTTAACAGCCGACCGCTCTACCACTGAGCTACTGAGGAACAACGGCAGATTCTACCTCTTAGAGTTCAACTTTTGTTCTCAACCCATAAACAATATAAGTCCCAAGCTTCCTTCGTAACTCCCGGAACTTCGTCGTAGTGTCCCCCTTCCATGTCTCATTTCATATATGGAAGATAGTATTCTCATATCATCAATATTTTTCTATTATACTAGAATATATATGCAAGATGATATTTGCATATAATCAATATATGACTCTCTCGAATATATATGTCAAACATCTTTTTTTTTTGAATCCATTCTGTCTTACTCTATCAAAAAAGCCTTCCAATCTATGTATCAAATAGAAGAAAAAGGAATGAATAGAAGAAAAAGGAATGAAGACAAGAAATCATGGATTTTCACCTTTCCTTATTCAAGTAAATCAAAGATATGCATTTTTTGGTTGAAACTAGAAGGCCAAACGGCTGTAGATTCGGGGTTTTCACTTATAGCTGAGCATCAGGGAAAGGTCCTTTATACTGATAGTCAAAAGATCCTTTTTTCAAGGAATGGGAATACTGAAAGTATTCCTTTAGTTAAGTATCAAGGTTCCAACAAAAAAACTTTGATCCATCAAAAACCCCGGGTTCAGGGAGGTAAATGCGTTAAAAAAGGTCAAATTTTGGCGGACGGTGCCGCTACAGTTGATGGGGAACTCGCTTTAGGAAAAAACATATTAGTAGCTTATATACCATGGGAGGGTTATAATTCTGAAGATGCAGTACTAATTAGTGAACGTCTGATATATGAAGATATTTTTACTTCTTTTTCTATTCGGAGATATGAAATTAAGACTTATATGACAAATCAATTGGTTTGATACGAATAATGGAAGTCGTTTCAGTATGTTAAGGATACATATGTATCCACAATCTAGATAGAATTCGAAAATAGTCTATTTCCTATACCAATATAGGAATAAAGAAATTCGCAGAATTCTTAAAGACTTTTTTCCTTAATTTCTTTATAAATAGATACAAATATACCTTTTTTTTGTATTGTAAAGGGGTATCCAATCTTTGAATTTTTTTCTTTCTTTCTTTTTTCGAATATTTGAGTTATAGCCCTTTTTTTTTTGGAAACTCTGTTGCAGACTTTTGATTTCATCATAGCTATGCTACAGAATTTGAAAAATCTTATTCATTCTTACTGGTATGTATTTTCAATTTTAAGGGATTATATCCCGATAACATGATAGTTTTTAGAAACTCAGACCGGAGGTGCAGAATGCGAACTATCCAAGAACTCGAACTAGATGCGAATAAAAAACCTAGTTCGATTGGAAATAAAAAGCCTTTTAGAGGAATTTACTGATTTGAATAATTCAGAACTTCAGCATCTCTACCAAGAGATTCATGAGGCAAGACGTTCTACCTATGAACCTGACACATTACCTTATGATGGCGTTATTGCGTTTATGTATTATATTCTAGAAAAATGTGATGAGAATTTCTTTGAATCTATTTCTGATCAAGAGAGATCTCTTATAAGAAAAACATCACATAGGACTATTCCAAACTATTCGTATTTGGTATATCTAAAAGGTGAAATAAAAGAAAAAATAAGAAGATTGGTCAAAGGACAAAATATACCACCATTGCAGAAAGGAAAAAATGTACCAGCTCAGTCTTTTTTTTCTTTTCTAGAAAAGGTTCTTGGGGACGAAATGTTCTTCAAGCCCAAGAAATAATTCTAAGATTTCTGAACCAAAAACTCCAGGTCCTAAAACTGAATAGAAAAGTTTTGGTCATGGTCCTGAAACCAAACAAAGAATTCTAAGATTTCTGAATTCTTAATTAATTATTAAGAAAATTTTTGTTAATAATTTTCTTATTGGCCAACATAAGCATAATATTGATCCAATTTTTTTTTTCACTGTTACTAAAAAGAGTGAAATGAATCCCCTTAATATTAATAAAGGGGATTATTCTTGAAAATTATTAGTAGTTAATTTTCAGGTTTCCTTATTTGTCTTATTTTTATGTCGAAAATCCATATATGGACATAGATGGAGTTCACTAAAATTTCATGTGATTTATCAAACAGAATAGAAATTCCACTAGATTGATCTATAGATAGGGATCGTCGATAAATAATGATCAACTAAAGGTATTTTTTTCGATAAAAAGCTACTAAGCTTCAAAATTATTTGGAATGGAAATATGAGGATATCACAATGCTTAATCACATAGAATTGTACAACTTTTACAGTTACAGATTTATCACTAATGCTAACAAAAAATCAATAAGTCCTGTCTTTGTGGGAAAAGACAGACCTATTAACGGCCACGGACCTATTAATGGTCAAGATCCTTTTGATTTTAAAGAGTCACTGGAATCAGACTCGTTTAATGAAAAAGAGGATATTCATTCTGATTCAGAATCAGAAAAGGATATTGATCAAAAGGATATTGATTCTGATCAGAACAGAATCAGAAAAGGAGGAATCAGATGATAAGGACTATGATTCTGATGAGTCCTATGATTCCGCTGACAAGGACTTTATCTTGTATCAAGAGTTGGAAGAGTTTTTTTAAGAAATCATTTTAGTTCTCTTCTTCACCAGATTGAGCGGTTCATAGAATACCATGAAGAAACTAAAACTCTTAATAGGTGTTCTCAATTTACTAGAAGAAATAAACAAGGGTGTTAAGTATTTCAAACCGTCAATCGACGATCCTTATCCATCAGAGGAGTTGGACCCATCGTATTCACTCCCATTTTCGGAATCCGAGTGGGAAGAAGAGGGGGATTCGCAAATTAATGAGCTCCCTCCGGTTGCGAATTGATTTCTTACTGGATCCGGGGTTCTATTTTCTCAAATAAAATATCGAGAAATCCAAATATCTACCTTTCGGGACCAAAGGTGATAAAATTTCTCCGGAAAATTTGTCACATAATCAAATCCTTCATTTGATTTGATTTGGATAGAATAACAAAGTAGTATATGAATCAATCCAAATTTTTGTGTGTACTAGATTCAAATAACTGGCATAATTCTGATTTTTTGATTTTTCCTGATCGGAAAAATCATCCATGAAAAAGAAAGAAAAAAGATAGAAAAATTTTGTTATTTATGATCAAAAATTCATTCACTCCTATTATTCCACAAGAAGAAAACAAGGGTTCTGTTGAATTTCAAGTATTCAGTTTCACCAATAAGATACAGAGACTTACTTCCCATTTAGAATTGCACAAAAAAGATTTTTTATCGGAAAGGGGTCTACGAAAAATTCTGGGAAAACGTCAACGGTTGCTGACTTATTTGTCAAAGAAAAATCGAGTACGTTATAATAAATTAATTGATCAGTTGAATATTCGAGAGCCACAAACTCGTTAATTTCATCGTTTGAATTTTTTTTTAGTAGTATTCGATTTTTCATTTTGATGAGCCTCACTTTGAGGAATTCATGGAATAATGAATTCAGGAAGAAAAGATATGACTGTACCGGTTACAAGAAAAGATCTCATGATAGTCAATATGGGTCCTCACCACCCATCAATGCATGGTGTTCTTCGACTGATCCTTACTCTCGATGGTGAAGATGTTATTGATTGTGAACCCATATTGGGCTATTTACACAGAGGAATGGAAAAAATAGCGGAAAACCGAACAATTATACAATATCTACCTTATGTAACACGGTGGGATTATTTAGCTACTATGTTCACAGAGGCAATAACGGTAAATGCACCAGAAAAACTGGAAAATGTTCAAGTACCTCAAAGAGCTAGCTATATCCGAGTTATTATGCTGGAATTGAGCCGTATAGCTTCTCATTTGTTATGGCTTGGACCTTTTATGGCAGATATCGGTGCACAGACTCCTTTCTTCTATATTTTCAGAGAGAGAGAATTGATATACAATCTATTCGAAGCCGCCACAGGTATGCGAATGATGCATAATTATTTCCGCATCGGGGGGGTAGCTGCTGATCTACCTTATGGATGGATAGAGAAATGTTTCGATTTCTGCGATTATTTCTTAACAGGAGTTGTTGAATATCAAAAACTGATTACACGGAATCCCATTTTTTTGGAACGAGTGGAAGGAGTGGGCATTATTGGTGGAGAAGAAGCAGTAAATTGGGGTTTATCCGGTCCAATGTTACGAGCTTCTGGAATCCAGTGGGATCTTCGTAAAGTTGATAATTATGAGTGTTACAATGAATTCGATTGGGAAATCCAATGGCAAAAAGAAGGAGATTCATTAGCTCGTTATTTAGTACGAATCGGTGAAATGAGGGAATCCATAAAAATGATTCAACAGGCTCTAGAGGGAATTCCTGGAGGACCCTATGAGAGTTTAGAAGTCCGACGCTTTGATAGAGCAAAGAATTCCGAATGGAATGATTTTGCATATAGATTTATAAGTAAAAAACCTTCACCCAATTTTGAATTGTCGAAACAAGAACTTTATGTGAGAGTGGAAGCCCCAAAAGGGGAATTAGGGATTTATTTGATAGGAGATAATAGTGTTTTCCCCTGGAGATGGAAAATTCGTCCACCCGGTTTTATCAATTTGCAAATTCTTCCTCAGCTAGTTAAAAGAATGAAATTGGCTGATATCATGACGATATTAGGTAGTATAGATATCATTATGGGAGAAGTTGATCGTTGAAATGATAATTGATACGACAGAAGTACAAACTATCAATTCTTTCTCTACATCGGGATTTTTCAAAGAAGTCTATGGACTGATATGGATTGTACCTATTTTGACCCTCCTATTGGGAATCACAATAGGAGTACTAGTAATTGTTTGGTTAGAAAGAGAAATATCTGCAGCGATCCAACAGCGTATTGGGCCTGAATATGCTGGTCCGTTGGGAATTCTTCAAGCTATAGCAGATGGGACTAAATTACTTTTGAAAGAGGATCTCCTCCCATCTCGAGGAGATATTCGTCTGTTTAGTGTCGGACCGTCTATAGCAGTCATATCAGTTCTACTAAGCTATTTAGTAATTCCTTTTGAGTATCGTCTTGTTTTAGCTGATCTCGGTATAGGTGTTTTTTTATGGATCGCCATTTCAAGTATTGCTCCTATTGGTCTTCTTATGTCAGGATATGGATCGAATAATAAATATTCCTTTTCAGGTGGTCTACGAGCTGCTGCTCAATCTATTAGTTATGAAATACCATTAACTCTATGTGTATTATCAATATCTCTACGTGTGATTCGTTGGAATATGAACTTTTACCTCTTTTTCTTCTAAAAATCAAAGAACAAAAAGAGGTTCAATGTATTGAATAGATATTCTCATTTTTTTATTCAGCATTCGGGTTGATGAGTTAAACCAGATAGTTATATGAGTGAAACAAAACAGCTTATCAATTTGTAGTAAGAATAAAAAATCTCATTCCCTATGTACAAGAATCAAGTTGAAGTAAACATAAGCAGCGTAAACTGTTTACCCCAAGATTCCGATTTTTTGATTAGTCATCATATCTTGAAGCGGGTGCAAACAAAAGATCAACTGTATGGAGTTTCTACTACTTTCTTTTATTTATTACTATACCGGCGATCAATCAAAAGTCAGTGGACAGTTAGGAACACCAAGGTACACAAAAGATTAGTAATCGAGATAATGTAAGGTATCAAAAAAGAGGTTTTTCCACATAAAACGAATCATAATAAGGACTTGAAATTGGTAGAAATGATCAAGTAGTACTTCCTTACGATTCCGATCTAGAGTATGCTCCTATTCACTGATTAAAGAAATGACTATCAAGAACGAATTAATCCTTTATTTTTTTTTGAAGTACCCTCCCCTGAGACAGAAGAAGAGGAAAAAAGAAATGGAATGCCATATATGGTATGAATAATAAAAAAAAATCTTTCTTTATTCTTTCTTCCATATTCATACATATACAATTCTTATCATGATTCATGAACTAATGCCTAATTCTTTATATTTATTGATATAACGAGTATTTTATTGAAAGATTCAGTTATTACCGAACAAAGAGAGATTCTCATTATAAAGGATAAGATCAATTCGGAAGCAACTTTTTGATTATTCTAGCAGACAGAATTCCATTGGTCTAATTTGGGACTCTCCGATCTATCTTTATTCTGTCTACCCCCAAAGAAAGATGCCGATAATACCGAACTAGTCCTTACATTTTTTGTGGCCATAGAGGAGCCGTATGAAGCTGAGGTTTCATGTACGGTTTTGAAATAGCGATGAAAACAGTCATGTTTTTTTCGACTATGATTATCTAACAGTTCAAGTACAGTTGATATAGTTGAAGCACAGTCCAAATATGGTTTTTGGGGGTGGAATCTGTGGCGTCAGCCTATAGGCTTTCTAGTTTTTCTAATTTCTTCTCTAGCCGAATGTGAGAGATTGCCTTTTGATTTACCAGAAGCAGAGGAGGAATTAGTAGCAGGTTATCAAACCGAATATTCGGGTATCAAATATGCTCTCTTTTATCTTGCTTCTTACCTAAATCTATTAGTTTCTTCATTATTTGTCACAATTCTTTACTTAGGTGGGTGGAATTTCTCTATTCCGTACATATCCATTCCTGAACTTTTTAAAATAAAGAAAATGGCTGGAATTTTTGGAATGACAATTGGTATCTTTATTACATTAGCTAAGGCTTATTTGTTTCTCTTCATTTCTATCACAACAAGATGGACTTTACCTAGGATGAGAATAGACCAGTTATTAAATCTTGGATGGAAATTTCTTTTACCTATTTCTCTAGGTAATCTTTTATTAACAACTTCTTCTCAACTTGTCTCACTATAAATAACAGAATACGATAACAAGATTCTCGATTCATAATATCTCTCAAACAAGAGAAAGAAACTTCCATTTTCTCATTGATATTTACAATATGTTCCCTATGGTAACTGGGTTCATGAATTATGGTCAACAAACAATACGAGCTGCAAGGTACATTGGTCAAAGTTTCATAATTACCTTATCCCACACAAATCGTTTACCTGTCACTATTCAATATCCTTATGAAAAATCGATCATGTCAGAGCGTTTCCGGGGTCGAATCCACTTTGAATTTGATAAATGTATTGCTTGTGAAGTATGTGTTCGTGTATGCCCGATAGATCTACCCCTTGTTGATTGGAGATTGGAAAGAGATATTAAAAAGAAACAATTGCTAAATTATAGTATTGATTTCGGGGTTTGTATATTTTGTGGTAATTGTGTCGAGTATTGTCCAACAAACTGTTTATCAATGACTGAAGAATATGAACTTTCTACTTATGATCGTCATGAATTGAATTATAATCAAATTGCTTTGGGTCGGTTACCAATCTCAATAATTGGAGATTACACAATTCAAACTCTTATGAATTCGACTCAAATCCAAATAGATAAAGATAATTCCTTTGATTCAAGAACGATTACTAATTACTAAGATTTTTTTTGGTTAGTCAGTAACTACAAAGAAAACTCAAAACTATTGATTGTCGAAAATCACTCTTTGATTGAAACTGACAATCTGTTTTTCGTGATGGGATGATTTCGAAATATACAATTTGAACCACTATTCAAACTAGTCTTTTTTCGGATAAAAATTCTATTTACATTAATCCATATTTCCTTTTCATTCTATGATAAATTTATCATAAACTATATTTTATACAAGAAGAAAATAGGGTAATCCCTTTTCCTTTCCTGGACCTTTTAGTATGGTCATGATATATTTCAATTTCTTTGTTTTTTTTTACATAATGGATTTACCTCAACCAATACATGATATTCTTGTGGTATTTCTGGGATCAGTTCTTGTATTAGGGAGTCTAGGGGTAGTATTACTTACCAATCCAATTTATTCTGCCTTTTCGTTGGGATTTGTTCTTATTTCGATATCTTTATTCTATATTTCATTGAACTCCTATTTTGTAGCTGCCGCACAGCTCCTTATTTATGTCGGAGCCATAAATGTATTGATCTTATTTGCTGTAATGTTCATGAATGCTTCAGAATATTCCAAAGATTCCTATCTTTGGACCATTGGAGATGGGGTTACTTCAATGGTTTGTACAACTATTCTTTTTTCACTAATGACTACTATCCCAGATACATCATGGTACGGGATTCTTTGGACTACAAGATCAAACCAAATTATAGAACAGGACCTCATAAATAACGTTCAACAAATTGGGATTCATTTAGCAACAGATTTTTTTCTTCCCTTTGAACTCATTTCTATAATTCTTTTAGTTTCCTTGATAGGAGCAATTACTATGGCTCGACAATAAGAAATACTTAGATTAGAATGATTCCAAATTCTAAGAATTGATAATTCTAAATAAAAAAAATCCAAATTTTTTGTCCCTTTTTACCTCAAAAAGCATAAAATCTAAATACTTAATAATAATAATTAGAATAAAAAAAATAATTAATAATAATTAGACTAAAAAAAAAAATATATATATTTTTTTTTATAATTATAAAAATTGAAAAATTAAGGAGTTAATAAATCATGTTTGAACATACGCTTTTTTTCAGTGTTTATTTATTCTCTATTGGTCTCTACGGATTAATAACAAGTAGAAATATGGTTAGGGCACTTATGTGCATTGAACTTATACTTAATTCTGTTAATATAAATCTTGTAACTTTTTCTAACATGGTCGATAATCGACAATTAAAAGGAGACATTTTATCCATTTTTGTTATAGCTATTGCAGCTGCTGAAGCGGCTATCGGATTAGCCATTGTTTCATCCATTTATCGTAACAGAAAATCAACTAGTATCAATCAATCAAATTTCTTAAATAATTAGTTATATTTATAATATCATAGAAATAAACCATCAAAAAGAAACTTAACTTAATTTCAGTACTTTATCTTTATTCTATTCATTTTTTTTTGTTGAATTTTTGAATTGAATATATTATATTCTTAGTGAAATAAGAAAAACGAATTCGTGAAAAATTCGTATTTAGTACGTATAATTCTAATTAATCTAGTAATGATTGTTGAGATCAAATTCTTAATCTTTTGGCCTTTTTTTTAAGTACCATTCCATTATATATAAAATAAGAATTTTTTTATTTTTTATATTTAATATATTAAATTTTAAATTAAATAAAATTTTTTTGTTCAATTTTTAATAAACCACTGCTTCATCTGGTGTCTAAAATATAATTGACTTCTTTACTACTTTGACCAGATCGAAAATTTTTAATTTCCAAAATTTAATTGAAAAATTCAATGTCACATTCAGTAAAAATTTACGATACCTGTATAGGGTGTACTCAATGTGTGCGAGCTTGTCCTACGGATGTATTGGAAATGATATCTTGGAATGGATGTAAAGCCAAACAAATTGCTTCCGCACCAAGAACGGAAGATTGTGTAGGTTGTAAAAGATGTGAATCTGCCTGCCCGACAGATTTTTTAAGTGTCCGTGTTTATCTAGGGCCTGAAACAACTCGTAGCATGGCTCTAGCTTATTGATACGTTAGAAAAAGTTCCATCTGAATCTTTTGATTCCTATTTACCGAAAAAACCCGTACTCGATTAAAGCTTTAATTTCGAGCACGGGTTTCTCTGGTCAAAACGTATCTCGTTCTTATCATTCATGAATTATTTTCCTTGGTTAACAATACTTGTTGTTTTTCCTATATTCGCAGGTTCTTTTATTTTCTTTTTTCCTCATAAAGGAAACAAGATATATCGATGGTATACTCTATATATATGTTTGTTAGAACTTATTCTAACAGCCTATGTATTTTTTTATTATTTCCAATTTGATGTTAAATTAATTCAACTTAATGAAAATTTTAAATGGATAGATGTTTTTGATTTCCACTGGAGATTGGGAGTCGATGGGCTTTCCATAGAACCTATTTTACTGACAGGCTTTATTACTACTTTAGCCTGTTTAGCAGCTTGGCCCATTACTCGAAATTGCCAATTGTTTTATTTTCTATTATTAGCAATGTATAGCGGTCAAATGGGATTATTTTTTTCTCAAAACCTTTTACTTTTCTTTATTATGTGGGAATTAGAATTAATTCCTGTTTACTTACTTTTAGCCATGTGGGGGGGTAAAAAACGTCTTTATTCGGCTACTAAATTCATTTTATACACAGCAGCAGGATCTATCTTTTTATTAACTGGAGTTCTGGGTATGGGCTTGTACGCTTCTAATGAACCAGTACTAGATTTTGAAAAATTAATTAATCAATCATATCCTGTTGTATTAGAGATAACATTTTATATTGGGTTTCTTATTGCATATGCTATCAAATTGCCTATTATACCCCTGCATACATGGTTACCAGATACCCACGGAGAAGCACATTATAGTACATGTATGCTCTTAGCTGGAATTTTATTAAAAATGGGAGCATATGGATTAATTCGGATTAATATGGAATTATTACCCCATGCTCATTCTATATTTTCTCCTTGGTTAATAATAATAGGAACGATACAAATTATTTATGGAGCTTCAACTTCTTTTGGTCAACGCAATTTAAAAAAAAGAATAGCATATTCTTCTATATCTCATATGGGTTTCATAGCTATAGGAATTGGTTCTATAACCGACATAGGACTAAATGGAGCTATTTTACAAATACTTTCTCATGGATTTATTGGTGCTGCCTTTTTTTTCTTGGTAGGCACGAGTTGTGATAGAATTCGTCTTGTTTATCTTGAAGAAATGGGAGGGATATCTATATTAATGCCAAAAATATTTGCTTTGTTTAGTAGTTTCTCTATGGCTTCTTTCGCATTACCAGGACTGAGTGGTTTTATTGCAGAATTTGTAGTATTTCTGGGATTTATTACTAGTCAAAAATATCTTTTAATACCAAAAATAATAATTACTTTCGTAATGACTATTGGAGTAATATTAACTCCTATTTATTTGTTATCTATATTACGTCAGATGTTCTACGGTTATAAATTATTTCATGTTTCAAACTCGAATTTTTTTGATTCGGATTCTGGATCACGAGAACTCTTCCTTTCAATCTGTCTTTTTTTACCAATAATAGGAATTGGTATTTATCCTGATTTTGTTTTCTCATTATCAATTGAGAGAGTACAAACTATCTTATCTAATTATTATAATGGATAATGTTTTATCTTTTTTTAAGAAGAAAATGCTTCTATAATAAAATAGAATTTAATAAAATAGAATTTTTCTAATTAAATGAATTAGGTAAAAGATTTTTTCATTTTATTTCATAATGAACGAACTTTTAATCAGATATATGTTGAGTTTTTGAAAATTAAAAAAAAATTATCAAAAACTCAAAAAAAAGTTTTCATTAGATTGGAAAAAACAATTTTTTTCTTATATTTTTTTCTATATCTAAATTAAAAATTCAGATCTAAGATTTTTTGAGTTTCGACAATTTTTTTATTATGTAAGCCCACTTAGCTCAGAGGTTAGAGCATCGCATTTGTAATGCGATGGTCATCGGTTCAACTCCGATAGTGGGCTTTTTTTCCTTTTTTATAGAGAATCTATAATTAAAAATTTTTTGCTAAAAAAAAAATAGTAAAGAAATCTTTTTGATCTTTTTTTTTTTTTTAATCGAAACCAAACAAAAATCTCTATTTTCAAACTAATTTTGGTTTAATTTTAATTAAATTAAATATTAAATCTAGGACTTTTTAAAAATTTCAATAGTTAAAATGTAGAATATTGGACTATTGAAAATCTTTTGATTTTTATTTTTGATTTTGATTGGTGTTTCTTTTTTCTATATGAATTCTTTTTAAGAATTTGCTTTTTTTGATTATAAAAAAACAATAAAACCAAAATTCTTTTTTTTTTTTTAGAAAAAATTGCTTTTTTGATATTTGATAATAAAATTGCGATTTTCTTAAAAATTTGCTTAGTTTGCAAAAAGGATCTTCATAAAGTCACTATATTTATTATAAATACATAATTAAGAAAGAAATAAAAAAATACATAATTAAGAAAGAAATAAAAAAAGACAAATTAATAACTTAAAAAACTAAAACAGAAAAGATTCGAATTCTTCTGTTACATAGATTATATTAGCTATTAAATTTGATTGAATAGTAATAGTAAATTGATGGAAATGAGAGCTTTATTAAATTAAAGCAGCAAGAGGGTGTTCTTCTTTTACGTTCAAGAATTCTTTTGTAATTACAAATATAATAGAAGATTCGAATCCTTCTGTCCTTCGTATAGATCGATGATCATCGATCTATACTATAATTCTTTTAATGCAAAATTAAATTTTATTAGCTATTAGCAATATACGACCGTTCTTTTTTAGAATTTCACATTTTTAGAAGGATTACAGTATGACCAACATAAATCTTTTTTTAAAGCAATATCTTTTTGCTGCAGGATTGACTTATTTTCAATAAAAATGGATGACTCTGACTACTTTTATAGTCAAAGTAGGCAAGAATGGATTTATGAATTCTTGGGACTCAGAATTATCTTCTTTAAATTAAAATAGTTCAAAGATGGGTAAATGGTTTTATTTCTCTGACAAAAGAAAGAGAATACTATTTTCATCTTATTCTTGCTTTGCTATGAATAATCTATATAGCAATAAAATACTTAGAGACTCCCAAGAAACAATAAATTATACCCATTCTCTTCACTTTTGAAAGAGCGTCAATTTATAATTGAAAACTCCTTTATTACAAGATCAAAGAATTTTAAAAATCGAGTTATTTAGTTTTTTAAAAATCGAGTTATTTAGTTTAAATAAAAAAATCATTTTGTGACCTTACTTTTAGAAAAAGATTTTTTACAAAGAATTTTCAAAGTATTGAAGTTTCGTACCGATGTTAATATAGGTAATATTAATTACCTGTAGGATTTTTTGATATTCTTTATTTAATTTAGGATACCGAAAAATTCTTTTTTATGGGATACTAATACTAAAAAATTTTTTGGTATCCTAAATATATATAGGATACTTAAACTTAAGTTGGTGAATTGAAAAAAAAAATGAACCATTTTTTTCAGTCGAAAAAGATTCAGAGGAAAAGAATTTTTAAATGTTATATTCTTCATTAAAACATATAAAGTTTTTTTAAAGATTAAAGATATATATTTTCTAATATATTAATGAATTCAACTATATTAAAATCTGAATGAACCGTAGCTATGTAAACCTATTCCTAACAGATTAATACCAAAATAACATATCCAAATAATAAGAAATCCGATACAAGCTATAAATGCAGAATTTATACCTTTCCAATTTTGGTGTATTCTAATATGTAAATAAATTGCAAATATTGTCCAAGTTATAAATGCCCAAGTTTCTTTGGGATCCCAATTCCAATAGGATCCCCAAGCTTCATTAGCCCATACTGCTCCACAAAGAATACCCAAAGTTAAAATGATAAATCCGAAAGTAATAACACGATAACTCCAATAATCCAAACGCTCAAATAATTCATATTTGTAATAATTTGTAAATAAAGGGAAGGAGCTTTTTTTCAAAAGATTTATCTTTTCTTTCCAATAATGAATTTCACCATTTGGAACGGAACGACGTAATTTCTCAATCACAAAAGAATCAATCTTTTTTTGACATGTAAGAATTAAAAGAGCAACTGATAATAAAGATCCGCATAAAAGAGCTGCATAACTCAACAACATCATACTTACATGCATTATTAACCACTGAGATTGCAGTGCAGGTACTAATATTGTGGATTTATTAATTTCTGCTGAGAGACAGAAACCTGATGTCGCAAAAGCTTGAGTAAAAATGGTACTTGGTGTAATTATTGTGTTTAACTCATAATTATGCTTCCGAGTCTTTGGAACCATATGAATAACACAGAGACTACATGAAAGAAAGATTAAAGACTCATATAAATTACTTAATGGAAAGTGCCCTGAATAAATCCAACGAAAAATTAAAAATGCGATTGTAGAGAAAAAAGTAAAAATCATCCCTTTCTCTAAGGAATTACGTAACTCAAGAATATCACCAAATAATAAGATAATCAAGTTAATTATAATAACTATTGAAGTAATTGAAAAAGAAATATGATTTAATATATATTCTACAGTTAGAAATATCATAAAAGAATTTTATCTACAGAATTTTAAATTTATAATTTAAAAATATATTATAACATATATATAACCATGCCGCCACTCGGACTCGAACCGAGATACACTAGGCACTGCTTCCTAAGAGCAGCGTGTCTACCAATTTCACCATGGCGGCTTTTTTTAAATAATAAGCCAATTCATGTTTAATCGTCAAGATTTAAAAATTTTATTTGAAAAAAGAAATTTTAGAATCGATAAAGAGAAAAGATTTTTTTTTATTTTATTTTGAAATCCTCAATGGCAAAATCTTGCTTTTTTTATGAAAGTTGCCATTTTTTTATCATTTATCTTATTTTCTGTATAAGATAATGATAGGAAGAAAAATCATTTTTTTTAATATTCTAGTAGAATAAAATAAAAAAAGAAATGCAAAGTTTTTATCATTTATCTTTTTTTATTTTTTAATGTTAAAATTAACAGTAAATTATAAATCTTTTTTTAATTTTTAAAAAATTTTTTAAAAATATATAAAAAATATATATAAGATAGGAAATATTTCAATCTCAAATTTCATTTAAGTTCTATTAAACTTTTCACAATAGAAGAAAATCTTTTCTTCTATTGTAAAAAATTAATTAATAAGTAAATTGTTACTTAATTAAGTAATTGAAATCCTAAGATATTCTTTTTAGAACTAAAAATTATATATAATATATATAATTTTTAGTTCTAATTAAAGTCTAATCTTAACTAAAATTTAATTAACTAAATTAATAAAAATTAATTCTTAAAAATAAATTAATTTAAAATGAATTATTTATTTCAAAGCTAGTTTTTTATTAGCATTTTAAATTATCTATAGCATTTTAATCTATATTTATTAAAGGAATACTTTATTGTAGAAATACATAAAAACCAAAAACTCTTTTATTTGGTTTTTGTTTCAAAAAACTTTTTGAATTTCCAATAGAAAGTGATTTTGCTAAAGAAGAGGCTTTTACTGCAATTAAATATCCTTTTTTTCTCCAGATATTAGATATTTTTACGAATACGTTTTTTTGACATAGAAGTACGTTTTTTTGGAACAGCCATTGAAAGTTTATTTTATTTTTTTATGTGAAATACATTTTTTTTCAAAAAAAAAAAAAAAGAATTATAATTATATTATTTATTTATTTAATTTAGCATACCAAATAATCTTACAAAAAAGAAACTTATTCTTGCTACTAATCTATTGACGTAATTTCAGTTTGCGTCAGACTTTTTAAGAATTGAAATAAAGTATCTTTATCTATTTCCATTTCTGGATTATTTTTTAAGTTTTGTCTATTTTCAAATAGAAATTTTGCAATTTTTAAATGCAAAAATCGACAACAAAAAAAGCACGGATATCTGACTAAAGCATCAGTATCAGTTTGAATCAAAGAATTAAACTGAGCCTTTTCCATTTCAAAAGGAATACGAAAATCTTCTTGCCAAAAGCCCAAGGCTATGTTAAGTAAAACCAAGACCTGTTCCATTCCTGCCAGGTTCAATGGATCTCCGTACTCGTAATACTTCCCAAAATTTCTCAGCATTCGTTGAATAGTGAAAAATGTTTTCACTAATCGTTTCTTCCAAAAAGGCTCTATATAATGAGCCATTAAATCTCGTTCTAATGTCATAAAATCTCCTCCTCTTCACTTTTCTATTTATAAAAAAAAAAATCCCTTTAGTTGATCATTATTTATCGACGATTCCTATCTATAGATCAATTTAGTGGAATTTCTATTTTTGTTTGATAAAACACATGAAATTTTAGTGAACTCCATATATGTCCATATATGGATTTTCGACATAAAAATAAAACATATAAAGAAATAGACATATACACATATAAATAAAAAATACACACAAAAATTTGGATTGATTCATATACTACTTTGTTATTCTATCCAAATCAAATCAAATGAAGGATTTGATTTGGATAGAAATTGATTTCTATACTATACAATACCTCAAAAATTTGAGAAATTTCATAACCTTTGGTCCCGAAAGGTAAATATTTGGATTTCTCGATATTTTATTTGAAAAAATAAAACCCCGGACCCAGTAAGAAATTAATTCGCAATTAGGTTATTATTTTATGACATTTATCCCACAAGCCTTTTAATTCAATCAAGAATAAAAACAATTTAGATTGAAGATCATCGCCTTATCTTATACGGGGAGGTAGAAGGATTCGAACTTTCTATTGTATTCTTTTATAATTAGAAAAGAATTTTTGAACATAACGAGACAAAACCCGTTCCGTGCTTTTTTTTCTTATAGAAAAACATATATCCTATCAAAATTGAATATATAATTCAATAGAAAAGAAAATCTTTTCAAATGGGATTTTTTTTGATTAGTCTTTTTCCATTTTTTATTATAGTCTATTGTGTGTCTTTCTTATCTTAATTAAATTATTCTTGCTTTTTCTTTCTTATATTTTGAAATTCAGTGCAATTAAGGATTTTGAAATGACTGAAATTCTATAGGTCAGTTACACACATATCCAAATAATATTTATATTATTTATTTTTTCTAATAGAAATTAGAAATATCTAATACTAATAGGAAAAAACTCTTAGATATTTTTTTTTGATCTGACTTTACAAACAAAATGTATTTGCTAATATATTATTAGATATTTAGATGAAAGACAAAGAGGAATAAAATAATAGAAAAAATAAAGGAGAATCTTATTCACTTAATAATAATATATATATTTTTTATAATATAAAAAAGACTTTTAAATTCTTTAGAAAACTTTAATTTAGTTATATATTAATTTCTAATATATAAATTATGAATTATAAGATATTTAATTATTTTTTAATATAAAAAACTATTAATTATAAGATATTTAATTACGTATTTAACTACAGAGAACCTTTCCTTCTTTATTTCTATATAATATATGTGTTTAATATATAAAAATAATATGTGTTTCAATAAATTTTTCATTTTTAAATATAAAATAAAAAAATTTTATGTTATAAAATTCTTGAATATGGGTAGAATATGTGAATTAAAAAAAGAGGAAGATTAATAAAAACAATGACACAAAAGATAAATAAAAGAATAAATAAAATGAGACTCTACCATTTCCTAGAAATCTAACTCCTTCTCCTATAAAAAAACTTGTAACACCTATTCCATTTGGAATTCCATCAATTATATGTTTATCAAAAAATTCAGTGAATTTACTTAATCTTCTTATACCCAATGTAAAAATATTAGTATAAAGAATATCTATGTAACCACGATTATATGACCAATTATATATTGCATTTTGTATTTGGTCTAGAAAATCTCTTTTAACACCTTTTTTTAAAAATAAATTAATAAGAAATAAATTTGGAAAAAAGGAATTTATAGATCCGTAAAAAATGAATGCTATGCATAATCCAAAAGTTGCTATACTTACTGAAAAAATTACATTTTGCAAGAACTCATAAAAAATTACATATTGATTTGAACTTTCGATGAAAGAATTTTTTGATAAAGTTAACCATCTTGATAATAAATCAAGATCTAGTCCTCTTCCATCAAAGTTAATCCCTATTAAACCAATGAACACAGTAAAAAGTATTAATAGGAGAAGAGGGAGTAGCATAGTATTGTCTGATTCATGAGGAAATACAGAAGTATATTTATTTGCTTCAAAAATATTGAAGCAATATGTCTTATTTCTTAGACTATTCTTTTTTTCTTTTGAAAAAAAGGAGACTTTTTTATTTATTTTTGATAAAGGCAAACTTCTATTGGTATTTGATTTGTTACATGTGCTTTTACCCCATAGAGATATTGAATAAAAGAAATTTGTTTTAGTACTACTATAAGCTTGAAAATGAATACGTAAATATCCATCAAAAGTAAGTAAGTATACTCGAAACATATAAAATGCTGTTAATCCTGCAGTGAAATAAGCTATTATCCCATAAATTGGAGAATGTAACCAACTATTACTAAGAATCTCATCTTTAGACCAGAAACAGGCAAGGGGTGGAATACCACAAAGAGAGAGTGTACCCAATAAAAAGGCAGTTTTTGTAATTGGGATATAGTTAGTTAAACCACCCATAAGAACCATATTTTGATTTTTATCCGGTGAATATCCAACAACAGGTTCCATTGAATGAATAATGGATCCAGATCCTAAAAATAATAAAGCCTTAGAGTAAGCATGGGTTATCAAATGAAATAAAGCAGCTCGAAACGAGCCTATACCTAAAGCCAATATAATATAACCCAATTGAGACATTGTAGAATAGGCTAAGCTTCTTTTAATGTCTTTTTGAGCAAGAGCCAAAGTAGCTCCTAAAAATAAAGTTATTAAACCTATTGAAGAAATTATATCCATTATATAAGGTGTTATTAAGAAAAGAGGGAACAGTCGAGCTACAAGAAAAACTCCCGCTGCTACCATGGTAGCGGCGTGTATAAGGGCAGAAATAGGAGTAGGTCCTTCCATGGCATCAGGTAACCATATGTGAAGAGGAAATTGTGCGGATTTAGCAATCGCACCAAGAAATAATAAAAAGGTACATAAAGTAGTAAATAAAGAATTCACTTCATTTTTTTGGATGAAATTATTGGTTATTTCAAATAAATCTCGAAATTCGAAACTACCTATTATCCAATAAAAACCTAAAATTCCTAATAATAAACCAAAATCACCTATACGATTAGTTATAAAAGCTTTTTGGCAGGCATTTGCAGCGAGCGGTCGTGTAAACCAAAATCCTATTAACAAATAGGAAGATATTCCCACTATTTCCCAAAAAACATAAATTTGTATCAAATTTGAACTTGTAACTAGTCCCAACATAGAAGCATTAAAAAAATTCAAATAAGCAAAAAATCTCAAATATCCTTGATCATGAGACATATAATTATCGCTGTAAATAAGAACTGTGATTCCAACAGTAGTAATGAGTATTAACATAATTGAGGTAAGTGGATCAATCAAATATCCGAATTCTAAGGAAAAATCCTTATTAATGGTCCAAGACCATAAGTATTGATAAATCAAATTCCCATTTATTTGTTGAATAGAAAGATTTAAAGAAAATATCAGAGTTATGATTAAAAAGAAAATACTTGGAAAAGCCCATATGCGACGAGTATTTTTCGTCGCTGTTGAAATAAGTAGAAGTCCAATACCTATTATTATTGGAACTATAAGTGAAAGAAAGGGTATTATCCATGCATATTGATATATAAGTTCCATAAGATATTAAGAAGTTTAATTGTTAATTGATATTTTTTCCTTTCCTGAAAATTTGATTCACTAATTCTTATCTTTAATAAAATAAAATATATTAAATATTCAAAGTTCAAGAATAATGTAAAGAAAAAAAAAGAAATAAGACAATACGATACGATTTTAAGTCAAATATAAAAATTAAAAATTTCCGTACTTTTTTTTATCAAAATTGTAAAAAGAGAAAATATTATAGAAAAAATATTATTTCGATTCAAATAAATAGGAATAGAATAGATAAAGATATTTTGATCTTCCCAAAAAATGAATTTTACCTTTAATTTCAAAAATAAGGAAAAAATAGGTAAAAAGGGACAAAAAATTTGGATTTTTTTTATTTAGAATTATCAATTCTTAGAATTTGGAATCATTCTAATCTAAGTATTTCTTATTGTCGAGCCATAGTAATTGCTCCTATCAAGGAAACTAAAAGAATTATAGAAATGAGTTCAAAGGGAAGAAAAAAATCTGTTGCTAAATGAATCCCAATTTGTTGAACGTTATTTATGAGGTCCTGTTCTATAATTTGGTTTGATCTTGTAGTCCAAAGAATCCCGTACCATGATGTATCTGGGATAGTAGTCATTAGTGAAAAAAGAATAGTTGTACAAACCATTGAAGTAACCCCATCTCCAATGGTCCAAAGATAGGAATCTTTGGAATATTCTGAAGCATTCATGAACATTACAGCAAATAAGATCAATACATTTATGGCTCCGACATAAATAAGGAGCTGTGCGGCAGCTACAAAATAGGAGTTCAATGAAATATAGAATAAAGATATCGAAATAAGAACAAATCCCAACGAAAAGGCAGAATAAATTGGATTGGTAAGTAATACTACCCCTAGACTCCCTAATACAAGAACTGATCCCAGAAATACCACAAGAATATCATGTATTGGTTGAGGTAAATCCATTATGTAAAAAAAAACAAAGAAATTGAAATATATCATGACCATACTAAAAGGTCCAGGAAAGGAAAAGGGATTACCCTATTTTCTTCTTGTATAAAATATAGTTTATGATAAATTTATCATAGAATGAAAAGGAAATATGGATTAATGTAAATAGAATTTTTATCCGAAAAAAGACTAGTTTGAATAGTGGTTCAAATTGTATATTTCGAAATCATCCCATCACGAAAAACAGATTGTCAGTTTCAATCAAAGAGTGATTTTCGACAATCAATAGTTTTGAGTTTTCTTTGTAGTTACTGACTAACCAAAAAAAATCTTAGTAATTAGTAATCGTTCTTGAATCAAAGGAATTATCTTTATCTATTTGGATTTGAGTCGAATTCATAAGAGTTTGAATTGTGTAATCTCCAATTATTGAGATTGGTAACCGACCCAAAGCAATTTGATTATAATTCAATTCATGACGATCATAAGTAGAAAGTTCATATTCTTCAGTCATTGATAAACAGTTTGTTGGACAATACTCGACACAATTACCACAAAATATACAAACCCCGAAATCAATACTATAATTTAGCAATTGTTTCTTTTTAATATCTCTTTCCAATCTCCAATCAACAAGGGGTAGATCTATCGGGCATACACGAACACATACTTCACAAGCAATACATTTATCAAATTCAAAGTGGATTCGACCCCGGAAACGCTCTGACATGATCGATTTTTCATAAGGATATTGAATAGTGACAGGTAAACGATTTGTGTGGGATAAGGTAATTATGAAACTTTGACCAATGTACCTTGCAGCTCGTATTGTTTGTTGACCATAATTCATGAACCCAGTTACCATAGGGAACATATTGTAAATATCAATGAGAAAATGGAAGTTTCTTTCTCTTGTTTGAGAGATATTATGAATCGAGAATCTTGTTATCGTATTCTGTTATTTATAGTGAGACAAGTTGAGAAGAAGTTGTTAATAAAAGATTACCTAGAGAAATAGGTAAAAGAAATTTCCATCCAAGATTTAATAACTGGTCTATTCTCATCCTAGGTAAAGTCCATCTTGTTGTGATAGAAATGAAGAGAAACAAATAAGCCTTAGCTAATGTAATAAAGATACCAATTGTCATTCCAAAAATTCCAGCCATTTTCTTTATTTTAAAAAGTTCAGGAATGGATATGTACGGAATAGAGAAATTCCACCCACCTAAGTAAAGAATTGTGACAAATAATGAAGAAACTAATAGATTTAGGTAAGAAGCAAGATAAAAGAGAGCATATTTGATACCCGAATATTCGGTTTGATAACCTGCTACTAATTCCTCCTCTGCTTCTGGTAAATCAAAAGGCAATCTCTCACATTCGGCTAGAGAAGAAATTAGAAAAACTAGAAAGCCTATAGGCTGACGCCACAGATTCCACCCCCAAAAACCATATTTGGACTGTGCTTCAACTATATCAACTGTACTTGAACTGTTAGATAATCATAGTCGAAAAAAACATGACTGTTTTCATCGCTATTTCAAAACCGTACATGAAACCTCAGCTTCATACGGCTCCTCTATGGCCACAAAAAATGTAAGGACTAGTTCGGTATTATCGGCATCTTTCTTTGGGGGTAGACAGAATAAAGATAGATCGGAGAGTCCCAAATTAGACCAATGGAATTCTGTCTGCTAGAATAATCAAAAAGTTGCTTCCGAATTGATCTTATCCTTTATAATGAGAATCTCTCTTTGTTCGGTAATAACTGAATCTTTCAATAAAATACTCGTTATATCAATAAATATAAAGAATTAGGCATTAGTTCATGAATCATGATAAGAATTGTATATGTATGAATATGGAAGAAAGAATAAAGAAAGATTTTTTTTTATTATTCATACCATATATGGCATTCCATTTCTTTTTTCCTCTTCTTCTGTCTCAGGGGAGGGTACTTCAAAAAAAAATAAAGGATTAATTCGTTCTTGATAGTCATTTCTTTAATCAGTGAATAGGAGCATACTCTAGATCGGAATCGTAAGGAAGTACTACTTGATCATTTCTACCAATTTCAAGTCCTTATTATGATTCGTTTTATGTGGAAAAACCTCTTTTTTGATACCTTACATTATCTCGATTACTAATCTTTTGTGTACCTTGGTGTTCCTAACTGTCCACTGACTTTTGATTGATCGCCGGTATAGTAATAAATAAAAGAAAGTAGTAGAAACTCCATACAGTTGATCTTTTGTTTGCACCCGCTTCAAGATATGATGACTAATCAAAAAATCGGAATCTTGGGGTAAACAGTTTACGCTGCTTATGTTTACTTCAACTTGATTCTTGTACATAGGGAATGAGATTTTTTATTCTTACTACAAATTGATAAGCTGTTTTGTTTCACTCATATAACTATCTGGTTTAACTCATCAACCCGAATGCTGAATAAAAAAATGAGAATATCTATTCAATACATTGAACCTCTTTTTGTTCTTTGATTTTTAGAAGAAAAAGAGGTAAAAGTTCATATTCCAACGAATCACACGTAGAGATATTGATAATACACATAGAGTTAATGGTATTTCATAACTAATAGATTGAGCAGCAGCTCGTAGACCACCTGAAAAGGAATATTTATTATTCGATCCATATCCTGACATAAGAAGACCAATAGGAGCAATACTTGAAATGGCGATCCATAAAAAAACACCTATACCGAGATCAGCTAAAACAAGACGATACTCAAAAGGAATTACTAAATAGCTTAGTAGAACTGATATGACTGCTATAGACGGTCCGACACTAAACAGACGAATATCTCCTCGAGATGGGAGGAGATCCTCTTTCAAAAGTAATTTAGTCCCATCTGCTATAGCTTGAAGAATTCCCAACGGACCAGCATATTCAGGCCCAATACGCTGTTGGATCGCTGCAGATATTTCTCTTTCTAACCAAACAATTACTAGTACTCCTATTGTGATTCCCAATAGGAGGGTCAAAATAGGTACAATCCATATCAGTCCATAGACTTCTTTGAAAAATCCCGATGTAGAGAAAGAATTGATAGTTTGTACTTCTGTCGTATCAATTATCATTTCAACGATCAACTTCTCCCATAATGATATCTATACTACCTAATATCGTCATGATATCAGCCAATTTCATTCTTTTAACTAGCTGAGGAAGAATTTGCAAATTGATAAAACCGGGTGGACGAATTTTCCATCTCCAGGGGAAAACACTATTATCTCCTATCAAATAAATCCCTAATTCCCCTTTTGGGGCTTCCACTCTCACATAAAGTTCTTGTTTCGACAATTCAAAATTGGGTGAAGGTTTTTTACTTATAAATCTATATGCAAAATCATTCCATTCGGAATTCTTTGCTCTATCAAAGCGTCGGACTTCTAAACTCTCATAGGGTCCTCCAGGAATTCCCTCTAGAGCCTGTTGAATCATTTTTATGGATTCCCTCATTTCACCGATTCGTACTAAATAACGAGCTAATGAATCTCCTTCTTTTTGCCATTGGATTTCCCAATCGAATTCATTGTAACACTCATAATTATCAACTTTACGAAGATCCCACTGGATTCCAGAAGCTCGTAACATTGGACCGGATAAACCCCAATTTACTGCTTCTTCTCCACCAATAATGCCCACTCCTTCCACTCGTTCCAAAAAAATGGGATTCCGTGTAATCAGTTTTTGATATTCAACAACTCCTGTTAAGAAATAATCGCAGAAATCGAAACATTTCTCTATCCATCCATAAGGTAGATCAGCAGCTACCCCCCCGATGCGGAAATAATTATGCATCATTCGCATACCTGTGGCGGCTTCGAATAGATTGTATATCAATTCTCTCTCTCTGAAAATATAGAAGAAAGGAGTCTGTGCACCGATATCTGCCATAAAAGGTCCAAGCCATAACAAATGAGAAGCTATACGGCTCAATTCCAGCATAATAACTCGGATATAGCTAGCTCTTTGAGGTACTTGAACATTTTCCAGTTTTTCTGGTGCATTTACCGTTATTGCCTCTGTGAACATAGTAGCTAAATAATCCCACCGTGTTACATAAGGTAGATATTGTATAATTGTTCGGTTTTCCGCTATTTTTTCCATTCCTCTGTGTAAATAGCCCAATATGGGTTCACAATCAATAACATCTTCACCATCGAGAGTAAGGATCAGTCGAAGAACACCATGCATTGATGGGTGGTGAGGACCCATATTGACTATCATGAGATCTTTTCTTGTAACCGGTACAGTCATATCTTTTCTTCCTGAATTCATTATTCCATGAATTCCTCAAAGTGAGGCTCATCAAAATGAAAAATCGAATACTACTAAAAAAAAATTCAAACGATGAAATTAACGAGTTTGTGGCTCTCGAATATTCAACTGATCAATTAATTTATTATAACGTACTCGATTTTTCTTTGACAAATAAGTCAGCAACCGTTGACGTTTTCCCAGAATTTTTCGTAGACCCCTTTCCGATAAAAAATCTTTTTTGTGCAATTCTAAATGGGAAGTAAGTCTCTGTATCTTATTGGTGAAACTGAATACTTGAAATTCAACAGAACCCTTGTTTTCTTCTTGTGGAATAATAGGAGTGAATGAATTTTTGATCATAAATAACAAAATTTTTCTATCTTTTTTCTTTCTTTTTCATGGATGATTTTTCCGATCAGGAAAAATCAAAAAATCAGAATTATGCCAGTTATTTGAATCTAGTACACACAAAAATTTGGATTGATTCATATACTACTTTGTTATTCTATCCAAATCAAATCAAATGAAGGATTTGATTATGTGACAAATTTTCCGGAGAAATTTTATCACCTTTGGTCCCGAAAGGTAGATATTTGGATTTCTCGATATTTTATTTGAGAAAATAGAACCCCGGATCCAGTAAGAAATCAATTCGCAACCGGAGGGAGCTCATTAATTTGCGAATCCCCCTCTTCTTCCCACTCGGATTCCGAAAATGGGAGTGAATACGATGGGTCCAACTCCTCTGATGGATAAGGATCGTCGATTGACGGTTTGAAATACTTAACACCCTTGTTTATTTCTTCTAGTAAATTGAGAACACCTATTAAGAGTTTTAGTTTCTTCATGGTATTCTATGAACCGCTCAATCTGGTGAAGAAGAGAACTAAAATGATTTCTTAAAAAAACTCTTCCAACTCTTGATACAAGATAAAGTCCTTGTCAGCGGAATCATAGGACTCATCAGAATCATAGTCCTTATCATCTGATTCCTCCTTTTCTGATTCTGTTCTGATCAGAATCAATATCCTTTTGATCAATATCCTTTTCTGATTCTGAATCAGAATGAATATCCTCTTTTTCATTAAACGAGTCTGATTCCAGTGACTCTTTAAAATCAAAAGGATCTTGACCATTAATAGGTCCGTGGCCGTTAATAGGTCTGTCTTTTCCCACAAAGACAGGACTTATTGATTTTTTGTTAGCATTAGTGATAAATCTGTAACTGTAAAAGTTGTACAATTCTATGTGATTAAGCATTGTGATATCCTCATATTTCCATTCCAAATAATTTTGAAGCTTAGTAGCTTTTTATCGAAAAAAATACCTTTAGTTGATCATTATTTATCGACGATCCCTATCTATAGATCAATCTAGTGGAATTTCTATTCTGTTTGATAAATCACATGAAATTTTAGTGAACTCCATCTATGTCCATATATGGATTTTCGACATAAAAATAAGACAAATAAGGAAACCTGAAAATTAACTACTAATAATTTTCAAGAATAATCCCCTTTATTAATATTAAGGGGATTCATTTCACTCTTTTTAGTAACAGTGAAAAAAAAAATTGGATCAATATTATGCTTATGTTGGCCAATAAGAAAATTATTAACAAAAATTTTCTTAATAATTAATTAAGAATTCAGAAATCTTAGAATTCTTTGTTTGGTTTCAGGACCATGACCAAAACTTTTCTATTCAGTTTTAGGACCTGGAGTTTTTGGTTCAGAAATCTTAGAATTATTTCTTGGGCTTGAAGAACATTTCGTCCCCAAGAACCTTTTCTAGAAAAGAAAAAAAAGACTGAGCTGGTACATTTTTTCCTTTCTGCAATGGTGGTATATTTTGTCCTTTGACCAATCTTCTTATTTTTTCTTTTATTTCACCTTTTAGATATACCAAATACGAATAGTTTGGAATAGTCCTATGTGATGTTTTTCTTATAAGAGATCTCTCTTGATCAGAAATAGATTCAAAGAAATTCTCATCACATTTTTCTAGAATATAATACATAAACGCAATAACGCCATCATAAGGTAATGTGTCAGGTTCATAGGTAGAACGTCTTGCCTCATGAATCTCTTGGTAGAGATGCTGAAGTTCTGAATTATTCAAATCAGTAAATTCCTCTAAAAGGCTTTTTATTTCCAATCGAACTAGGTTTTTTATTCGCATCTAGTTCGAGTTCTTGGATAGTTCGCATTCTGCACCTCCGGTCTGAGTTTCTAAAAACTATCATGTTATCGGGATATAATCCCTTAAAATTGAAAATACATACCAGTAAGAATGAATAAGATTTTTCAAATTCTGTAGCATAGCTATGATGAAATCAAAAGTCTGCAACAGAGTTTCCAAAAAAAAAAGGGCTATAACTCAAATATTCGAAAAAAGAAAGAAAGAAAAAAATTCAAAGATTGGATACCCCTTTACAATACAAAAAAAAGGTATATTTGTATCTATTTATAAAGAAATTAAGGAAAAAAGTCTTTAAGAATTCTGCGAATTTCTTTATTCCTATATTGGTATAGGAAATAGACTATTTTCGAATTCTATCTAGATTGTGGATACATATGTATCCTTAACATACTGAAACGACTTCCATTATTCGTATCAAACCAATTGATTTGTCATATAAGTCTTAATTTCATATCTCCGAATAGAAAAAGAAGTAAAAATATCTTCATATATCAGACGTTCACTAATTAGTACTGCATCTTCAGAATTATAACCCTCCCATGGTATATAAGCTACTAATATGTTTTTTCCTAAAGCGAGTTCCCCATCAACTGTAGCGGCACCGTCCGCCAAAATTTGACCTTTTTTAACGCATTTACCTCCCTGAACCCGGGGTTTTTGATGGATCAAAGTTTTTTTGTTGGAACCTTGATACTTAACTAAAGGAATACTTTCAGTATTCCCATTCCTTGAAAAAAGGATCTTTTGACTATCAGTATAAAGGACCTTTCCCTGATGCTCAGCTATAAGTGAAAACCCCGAATCTACAGCCGTTTGGCCTTCTAGTTTCAACCAAAAAATGCATATCTTTGATTTACTTGAATAAGGAAAGGTGAAAATCCATGATTTCTTGTCTTCATTCCTTTTTCTTCTATTCATTCCTTTTTCTTCTATTTGATACATAGATTGGAAGGCTTTTTTGATAGAGTAAGACAGAATGGATTCAAAAAAAAAAGATGTTTGACATATATATTCGAGAGAGTCATATATTGATTATATGCAAATATCATCTTGCATATATATTCTAGTATAATAGAAAAATATTGATGATATGAGAATACTATCTTCCATATATGAAATGAGACATGGAAGGGGGACACTACGACGAAGTTCCGGGAGTTACGAAGGAAGCTTGGGACTTATATTGTTTATGGGTTGAGAACAAAAGTTGAACTCTAAGAGGTAGAATCTGCCGTTGTTCCTCAGTAGCTCAGTGGTAGAGCGGTCGGCTGTTAACTGATTGGTCGTAGGTTCGAATCCTACTTGGGGAGATTGGATTAGTTCTTAATGAAAGAATAAAGAATTTCATTAAATAAAGGCTTTGCGTTAGCAAGAGGTAACTCTTTCTCCATCTTTGTTTCTATTGCAAAAAAGCTTCTTTTATCAAATTCTGTTCTAGAATAATGATCTAAAAAATAATTGATTTTCTCATATATAATTAGAAATTTTTTGATAAAAATAAAAAAGGAGCAAAGTAAATGGTACTTTTCATTTTTCAAAAAAGATTACTGATGTTGTTGATCTATGGCTTCAACCAATATACCGCCAATCGTTGGCCATACAAATAAAAATTTTCACAATTTCTGAAGAATTTCAGAGTAAAGTTAAGTCGGGAGAACAACTCGTCGGATGAAGGATCATCATCCGATTCCTCAGATGATGAGGACTATGATTCTGATGAGTCCTATGCTATGATTCCGATGACGATGATGATCGTATAAATAAATATAAGGACTCTTTCTTGTATCAAGAATCCGAGCTACATTCCAATATATTTTTAAGACGTCGTTGCAATAGGGTTCATTCCCGCATTGCGAATTTCATTAAATCGTATGAAAAATTTCTGGATATTGTGTTCTGGCTTTACTACGAAGTATAAAAAAGGAAGTGAGATACTTCAAATGATCAATCGATGATCCTTATCCATCAGAGGAGTTTGACCCATTGTACTTCCTCAAACCTTGGGATTAAAAGTGGTTTGAGATGCAGTACTTCAAATAGTCAATCGATGATCCTTATCCATCAGAGGAGTTGGACCCATCGTATTCACTCCCATTTTCGGAATCCGAGTGGGAAGAAGAGGGGGATTCGCAAATTAATGAGCTCCCTCCGAGCTATCGTTGCGAATTGATTTCTTACTGGGTCCGGGGTTCTATTTTCTCAAATAAAATATCGAGAAATCCAAATATCTACCTTTCGGGACCAAAGGTGATAAAATTTCTCAAAAAA